TAAGTAATAAGTGTACTGCAAATAAGATTACAATCAATAAATATTAAAATGAGACGTCTACCACAGCAATCAAAGAAAAATAAATGATTCGATTAACCTTCGTTTTTGTTTTGACTCAAAAGTTCTATATCCCTTACCCAATCCACTCCGATTGGAATTGACTAAGCGGGCTTTTTTTTTTCACATTCATAGGAGTTTGTCTATGTTTCTGCTTTACGAATATGATATTTTCTGGGCCTTTTTAATAATATCAAGTGCTATTCCTGTTTTGGCATTTCTAATTTCCGGAGTTTTATCTCCAATTAGGAAGGGGCCAGAGAAACTTTCTAGTTATGAATCAGGTATAGAACCGATCGGGGATGCTTGGTTACAATTTCGAATCCGTTATTATATGTTTGCTCTAGTTTTTGTTGTTTTTGATGTTGAAACCGTTTTTCTGTATCCGTGGGCAATGAGTTTCGATGTACTGGGGGTATCTGCTTTTATAGAAGCTTTAATTTTCGTGTTTATCCTAATTCTTGGTTTAGTTTATGCATGGCGAAAAGGAGCATTGGAATGGTCTTAGTTCGTTTCCTGCATACTTGTACAATAACAAAAAAAAGTAAAAAAAACCATTGAAACAATTATGAATTCCATTAAGTTTCCCGTACTTGATCGAACAACAAAAAATTCAGTTATTTCAACTACGTTAAATGATCTTTCAAATTGGTCAAGACTTTCGAGTCTATGGCCGCTTCTTTATGGTACCAGTTGTTGTTTCATTGAATTTGCCTCATTAATAGGCTCCCGGTTTGACTTTGATCGTTATGGGCTAGTACCAAGATCAAGTCCTAGACAGGCGGATCTTATTTTAACAGCAGGTACAGTAACAATGAAAATGGCTCCTTCTTTAGTGAGATTATATGAACAAATGCCTGAACCAAAGTATGTTATTGCTATGGGAGCGTGTACAATTACAGGGGGGATGTTCAGTACCGATTCTTATAGTACTGTTCGCGGAGTTGATAAGCTAATTCCTGTAGATGTCTATTTGCCGGGTTGTCCACCTAAACCAGAGGCTGTTATAGACGCTATAACAAAGCTTCGTAAGAAAATAGCTAGAGAAATCTATATGGATCGAATTAGACCTCAACAAGGTAATCGGTGTTTTACTACCAATCACAAGTTTTTTGTTGTGCGCAGTACGCATACTGGACATTATGATCAAGAATTACTCTATTCACCATCATCTACGTCAGAGATCTCTACTGAAACATTTTTTAAATACAAAAGTCCAGTATCTTCCCACGAATTAGTGAATTAGGGAGGATTTTAGAGAATCAGAAAAAAATATTAATAAATTAGAACTCATGGTAAATGTGAAATACTTATTTTATATAAAAAAGGTGTGGGGGAAATCAAAAAGATGCAGGGCACTTTGTCCGTTTGGCTAGCCAAACGCGGGCTGGTTCATAGATCGTTGGGCTTCGATTACCAAGGAATAGAGACTTTACAAATAAAGCCCGAAGATTGGCATTCTATTGCTGTAATTTTATATGTATATGGTTACAATTATTTACGTTCGCAATGTGCCTATGATGTAGCACCAGGTGGCCTCTTAGCCAGTGTGTATCATCTTACGAGAATAGAATATGGTGTCAATCAAGCGGAAGAAGTCTGCATAAAAGTATTTACTCATAGGAGTAATCCTAGACTTCCATCTGTTTTCTGGGTTTGGAAAAGTACCGATTTTCAAGAGCGGGAATCTTATGATATGTTAGGAATCACTTATGATAGCCATCCACGACTGAAACGGATCTTAATGCCCGAAAGTTGGATAGGGTGGCCTTTACGTAAGGATTATATTGCCCCCAATTTTTATGAAATACAAGATGCTTATTGAATGATAAAAACTGAATCTTAACTTATACAACTACAGACCTTCACGGAATATTTATTTTTAATTCGATTCTTTTTTAGATCAAACAAACAAAAGAACTGAGGTCTCATTAATATTATTATAGATTTTAGATAGCTTGATCTCCAATTTGAAAGATACTTTTTTCGTAAAAGCCGAGCCAATAGGATGAACTAAAAAAAAAAGAGTTCTGCATTATGAACTTTGTATCGCGCACATAACTTAGTTAACTTTAATCACATAACTGGGAATGAATAAATCAGATCGGAAAGCAATAAATCAGAGGGATACAATTATATTTCTATTATATTTCTATTGTATTTAATGAATCTTGGGGTATTTCCGCCCTTCAACTATAGAGATAGACCTTTTTTTTTTTCATTCTTTCAAACAGAACTCAGTTAATCTTTCCTTTTGAAGACGTATTATGTATAAAGGATTACACATTCTTTTTGAACGGATGGATCCACAATATGAACAAAAAAGGGGAGGGGGGTAAAAGATGATTGCACTTTTTTACTAAAGATACGTTTAATTTTAAGAATAGAAACTTATCAAAATTAATAAATCCGATGCCAAGAACCAGATTTGAACTGGTGACACGAGGATTTTCAGTCCTCTGCTCTACCAACTGAGCTATCCCGGCCATTACCGAAGTATCATCCTCATTTTACTAGATGACTTAGGTCTATGTCAATTAAAAGAAACGCAAAAGTAGTAAATGAAAAAAGATATAGATTCTAAAAAATTCAAATCGATATTTCTTTCTCATTTGTACGTATATGATATTTTTATATAATAAGAAAATAAATAAATTATAGTTTGTAAAAGCGTCGGATGAATGAAAAAAGATAATGAATTCTTAAAAAACTAAAAAAAGAAAGACCGGGGAGTAGAGTTGGGGATAGAGGGACTTGAACCCTCACGATTTTAAAAGTCAACGGATTTTCATCTTACTCCAAATTTCATTGTTGTCAGTATTGACATGTAGAATGGGACTCTATCTTTATTCTCGTCCGATTAATAAGTTCCACCAAGCATCTATCAGACTATGAAGTGAATCATTTGATCAACACAAGGTAGTGAACTCCATTTGTTAGAACAGCTTCCATTGAGTCTCTGCACCTATCCTTTTTTCTCGCTTTTGAAACTCTGGTTTGTTCGCGTAAGCCAGGATTTGGCTCAGGATTACCCGTTGTTAATTCCAGGGTTTCTCTGAATTTGAAAGTTATCACTTAGTAGGTTTCTATACCAAGGCTCAATCCAATTAAGTCCGCAGCGTCTACCAATTCCGCCATATCCCCTTTTTTGCTTTGAGATTAGGATCTCATTATGATGTCTTTACACTTTTTATTATTTATTATGCCGAAACCTTGGAATTCATTACATATTACATGTAGATACTTATTTTATTTCTTTGGTATCTTCTTTCATTTTTTGTTATCCCGATCCATATTGATTTAGTCTAATCAACAAAGATTCTATCATTTTTGTATTTGCAATTCAATATGGTTCTATATTACATAACATATGTATCTTCTTCCTTTTCTCATCTTTGTCTTAAATTTGAATAAATAGTCGAACGATCGATTCTTTTTTTTTTACTTACATGAAAAGAAATTTATGATTATTATTGAAACTTATAATTATAGAGTGTGCAATGGAAAAAGATTATAAGTCTACTTAGTAGATTTGAAATTCGAATAATTCGAAAAAATTCTATTCAACTATTCATTTCGAATATTAATTCTAATAATTATATAATATTAGAAATAAAAAGAAAAAAAGTATAAAATAATAATAATAGCATGAGGTTAGAACAAAAAAAAACAAGCATTTCAAATCCGATATCATTTAACTTAAAAAAAAGATTTCTGATCTAATTAAGATTTTCGTATTTAGAAACTAATGAAATCAAAATTATAAAGTCGATATATTGCTATATTCTATTAATTAATTAAGGTTATGTTTTATTTATTTAATGATAGTCACTATTTATTTGAGCTATATTCTGTTTTAGAATATAGAATTTAGAATATTTAGAATCTATAGAATATTATTAATTCTAAATGGATAAGGAAAAATATTAATAGAATAGTTAATTGATATGATCTAGTAGTTTTGCTAATTTGTATGCATGCGCTATTTTATTTTCGCCCGCTTAGCTCAGAGGTTAGAGCATCGCATTTGTAATGCGATGGTCATCGGTTCGATTCCGATAGCTGGCTTTTCTATATTTTTTTCGTTTTTTTAGATTATTTTTAATGTACTTTCAACGTCAAAGAAGAGTGAAAAGACTTCTTTCACCTTTTTCCACGAGTTACCACTCCATTTATATTATGGAGTCTAAACTTCCATATAGGAATATATATTGGGTAAAAGGGTTAGATCTTTACAAAATAAATCAAGAAAATAAAGTAAAATTTTGTTGATTTATATATATTGTATATACAATAAAAAAAAATCTGTATATTGAGAGAATATATCTTCTTACTCTTTGTATTACAATAGTTTAGTGGAGTGGATTTCACGTCATTTATCATTATCATTTAGTTCAGTTTTAATTTTGTTTAGTTTTTGTACAATTTCAATAAAAAAGGAGTCTTTATGTCACGTTACCGAGGGCCTCGTTTTAAAAAAATACGCCGTCTGGGGGCTTTACCGGGACTAACTAGTAAAAGGCCTAGGGCAGGAAGCGATCTTAGAAACCAATCACGTCCCGGAAAAAAATCTCAATATCGTATTCGTTTAGAAGAAAAACAAAAATTGCGTTTTCATTATGGTCTTACAGAACGCCAATTACTTAAATATGTTCGTATCGCCGGAAAAGCCAAGGGGTCAACAGGTCAAGTTTTACTACAATTACTGGAAATGCGTTTGGATAACATCCTTTTTCGATTGGGGATGGCTTTGACGATTCCTCAAGCGCGCCAATTAGTTAACCACGGGCATATTTTAGTTAATGCTCGTATAGTGGATATACCGAGTTATCGCTGCAAACCCCGAGATATTATTACAGTGAAGGATGAACAAAACTCTAGAACTTTGGTTCAAAATCTTCTTCATTCATCTGCCTCCGAGGAATTGCCAAACCATCTGACTCTTCACACATTTCAATATGAAGGATTAGTCAATCAAATAATAGATAGGAAATGCGTCGGTTTGAAAATAAATGAATTGCTTGTCGTAGAATATTACTCTCGACAGACTTAATAACCCTAACTTAAGTAAAAAAAATAATTAAAAACCAGAGTTCGGACAACTCCCCTTTGCCCTCTTAATAAAAAGGCACAAGGTAAGGGATTTTGTCAGGGAATCTTTTTCCTATTCATGTATCATTCATGTATCAGAGATTGGTAGGGAGGTTTGGATCCCTTGTTTGCTCTTTCCAGCATTTTCCATATGAAAGAAATATATATTTTATATCTATTCTTTTTTATTTGATTTGATACATTGTGGTCAATCACGTAAAATTGGTGAATTAGTTGAAAGTACGGAAAGAGAGGGATTCGAACCCTCGGTAAACAAAAGTCTACATAACAGTTCCAATGTTACGCCTTCAACCACTCGGCCATCTCTCCGACATCAGAATTATGACTGAGTACCTGGGTGAATAGCTCGCTATTCATCGTTTTTTAGATTATGGTTAATAGATATCTTTTTTGACCAAAAAAATTGGAAGTAGATAGAGGGTTTTTTTATTTTAACGAGTCCGCTTTTATGTTAGTTCGTACTATACAATTCCTTTGTTTGTTAAAAAATTTTATCACAAAAGAAAAGGGAAAAAAAGAGTTATAGAATGGATTACTACCTATGCCAAGATCACGTATAAATGGAAATTTTATTGATAAAACCTTTACAATTGTAGCCGATATCTTATTACGAGTCATTCCGACAACGTCCGGAGAAAAAGAGGCATTTACTTATTACAGAGATGGTGCGATTTGATTATCATTATTTTTTTCTCACCAATTTGAAATAGCAAGAAAAATGAGTATTAAAAAAAAATTTACGCTTTTGAAGGTGAAGTTTATAATAAAAAAAAGCAATTCCTTCTGTCATGTATCCACGATTAATGCAGCCTTAGATGCTTCAATTGTGAATTCTAGTATTGAGCAAAAGGTTTTTACCTATGGTTCCCGTATTACAGATCAATCCTACTACACTAATACAATATACGAATAGGAGGCATGGGGGAAGAAGCACTACGCCGAGAAATTAACAACACGAAAACTTTATTCAAAATGATTCCTTTTCTTTCTTCTTCTTCGTTAGGATTGGGACTAATTAAAATGGTTGGAACAATAAACATCCATCTCGTTCGTACTTTGGATACCCGTATAACCATTGAAGACTGTTGAAGTGACTAATTCCTGGAAATTTAGGGGCGTTGAGAACAAAGAAATTTTTAGAGTTTACTTTTTTATTTTTATCTAGCATGAACCCACTTGGTAGTAAGAAAAGCTCTTTTGCAAGAAGGTTGGCTAGCGATTTCGTGTAAAAACATTAGCCCCACTCAGATCATAATGACATGAAATTTTTCCATATATTATTATCATTATGCACCTAAAGGAGGAGCCGTATGAGATGAAAATCTCACATACGGTTCTGAAACGGAGAATTCGTTAACGCGAATGACGACCGTAACGGATGTCAGCTCAATCTGAAGGAAATTATGCGGAAGCCTTACAGAATTATTATGAAGCTATGCGACTAGAAATTGACCCCTATGATCGAAGTTATATACTCTATAATATAGGCCTTATTCACACAAGTAATGGGGAACATACCAAAGCTTTAGAATATTATTTTCGGGCATTAGAACGAAACCCCTTTTTACCACAAGCTTTTAATAATATGGCTGTGATCTGTCATTACGTGCGACTATCTCCACTATAGAAAAAAAGAACGAACGGCTAGTCAATGAAATACTAGAAACATAAAAAAAGGGCTTTCTACATAAGCATCGTCCAAAACGATTTTTTATCAGCTGTAGCAAATAACTAAACTTCATAGATCAAAATATGAAGTGAAGACTAGATATGCCTAAAAACTTTCTTTTCTATGGATAAAAAAAAAGATTTAATTGATAGAGGAAGCACCGTAAAGATCAATTGGAAAGGTTTTTGACCGATACAACAAGAGCTGTTTATTTATAGCATAATATGAGATAAATCTTAGGAATCGACTTATGTAATAGAGTGGATCCCCTAAGGTATTGAGCAGCGGTGTAGCATCAGATCCTAAAGACAGTAAGTCTTTTTCTTTTTTATGAAGTATGAAAAAAGTCTTTTTCAAAGATTCTATATAAATTTTTATATGAAAACGGGATAGTTACCTTTCAGAAAACTATAATATCTAAAACCTGTGGACATGTCTTTCTTTTCTGAAGGTAGGAGAAAAGATAAAACTTATTATTTATATTAATTAATATATTAATTAAAAACATATTAATTAAATAAAAATGAAAGTTTGAAACTCATGTAATTACTATCTTTTGTTTCATCCAAGAAAAACCAAATCTAATATCTCTAAGAAAGATCATTCAATTAGACATTCAATTAGATAGAAAGTTAAAATAGTAAAGTTAAAAAACTGGTACA